CGAAGAAAAAAATATATAATAATTAATAATCAAGGCGATTATCATATATATCTTTTTTTACCATATAGAAAGATGAATAAGTCCATTATATACTCACTTAGATATATATACTGAGACCTATACTAATTTCATTTAAATTCGAATTTCATAAATATTAATTAATAAGAATTATAATTCTTAATTATAATCATTATAAGATCTCTTTATAAATAATTTATAAATAAGAATACTAGGTACAAATAATAAATCGAGGTATCCGTTCTATGATAACTTTCGACTTTCCTTCTGTGTTGGTGCCTTTAGTAGGCCTAGTACTCCCGGCAATGGCAATGGCTTCTTTATTTCTTCATGTTCAAAACAATAAGACTGTTTAGATCTGATAGGCCCAACTCTCATTCATTTGTTTCAAAACATAGACTTGTATCATAACGCAGATAACCATTTTTTGAAATATGGTATAACATTCCGCCGAACATAAAGGAGAGGCTTTTATGCTTATACCTGTAAAAAGATGATATATTAAGTCAAGGAATTCTATCGATTTGATTTCTATTTGAAAATATATCAGCATTGACGGATGGCTGAAATGTAAAGTTGGCGTATGTATATCGATGGGATCATACGAAGGGTATGTTATTATTTTAAATCGAACCAATTTCACGAATTCCTCTTAAAAGTTGACAGCAACCTAGTACTAGTTGATGAGAGTTACTTCGGAAACAAAAAGAATAAAGTCTGGGGTATTTTCTTAATTCCAATAAAACGAAACCGGATCAAGTATGAGTTGTCGATCAGAGCATATATGGATAGAACCTATAACGGGGTCTAGAAAAACAAGTAATTTATGCTGGGCCCTTATCCTTTTTTTAGGGTCATTGGGATTCTTATTGGTTGGAACTTCCAGTTATCTTGGTAGAAACTTGATATCTTTATTTCCGTCTCAGCAAATCCTTTTTTTTCCACAGGGGATCGTGATGTCTTTCTATGGGATCGCGGGTCTCTTTATTAGCTCCTATTTGTGGTGCACACTTTCGTTGAATGTAGGGGGTGGTTATGATCGATTTGATAGAAAAGAAGGAATAGTGTGTATTTTTCGTTGGGGATTTCCTGGAAAAAATCGCCGCATCTTCCTCCAATTCTTTATAAAGGATATTCAGTCCGTCAGAATAGAAGTTAAAGAGGGTATTTATGCGCGTCGTGTGCTTTATATGGACATCAGAGGTCAGGGGGCCATTCCCTTGACTCGTACTGATGAGAATGTTACTCCACGGGAAATTGAACAAAAAGCTGCCGAATTGGCCTATTTCTTGCGTGTACCGATTGAAGTATTTTGATATAATGATAGAAAAAATAATATTCATTACTTAAATGTAAATGAATTGGTTCTTTCGGGCATTCATCGAAAGGAGATACTTGCTTGGAATTTGACTCATTGCGATACCTGGAAACAATATTTTTTGATTGTTTTCTTCATTCGAATTCGAAGTGGATTCTTAATCTATTTCTTTATTCTTTCTCAATTCAAAGAAAAACTGCGAAATCACACACAAATAAAAAGCGAATAGATTCATAGGTTCGATACCTTGTAATAGAACTCATGCATGAGAGAAATATTGGATCGCATAGAGTTAATTAATGAGGTGGATTCATTAAAAATTCACAGATGAAATGAAAAATGGCAAAAAAGAAAGCATTCACTCCTCTTTTATATCTTGCATCTATAGTATTTTTGCCCTGGTGGATTTCTCTTTCATTTAATAAAAGTCTGGAATCTTGGGTTACTAATTGGTGGAATACTAGGCAATCCGAAATCTTTTTGAATGGTATTCAAGAAAAGAATATTCTAGAAAAATTCATAGAATTAGAGGAAATCTTTCTCTTGGAGGAAATGATCAAGGAATACTCGGAGACATATCTACAAAACCTTCGTATAGGAATTCACAAAGAAACGATCCAATTCATCAAGATACACAACGTGGATCGTATCCATACGATTTTGCACTTCTCGACAAATCTAATCTGTTTCATTATTCTAAGTGGTTATTCTATTTGGGGTAATGAAGAACTTGGCATTCTTAACTCTTGGGCCCGGGAATTCCTATATAACTTAAGTGACACAATAAAAGCTTTTTCTATTCTTTTATTAACTGATTTATGTATCGGATTCCATTCGCCCCACGGTTGGGAACTTATTATTGGGTCTGTCTACAAAGATTTTGGATTTGTTCATAATGAACAAATTTTATCTGGTCTTGTTTGTACTTTTCCAGTCATTCTAGATACACTTTTTAAATTTTGGATTTTCCGTTATTTAAATCGGGTTTCTCCGTCACTTGTAGTGATTTATCATTCAATGAATGATTGAAAAAAGATTCACTAATATTAATAGAATTCGAATGTTTCTTACTTTGTAGTTCGATATAAGCAAAGTGTAGAAAATCCTACTTACTCTTTCTATTTCTGCCCATCCCGAAGATTTATACATTATTCCAGTAAAATT